GACATAGCCCTGAGGCGCTCAACGGACCCTTAGAAGCTTGGAAACCTTTTCCCGCCTGCGGCTTGACACAAAAAAGATTTTTTGGTGCAATCTAGTGTATCCATATCTCAATGGATAACTGCCTAGATAAAACTACTTCCTATCTTACACAGAATGTATTACGAATCCTCTCTTCCAAATCACCGGAGCACTCATTAGTCATTCATAAGAGATATCTCAGTATCTATCTTGAATCATTCTAAAGGCCTCTTTTTTGAGTTTGAATAGCGGATAGGGATAGATTCGGTATTCGCGTATCGGTTATCTCTACGAGGTACCAGACGAAATAGAACGATCTTAGAATTAGAAGGGATATAATAAAATTCCGTGATTAGCTCTTCCCAGAGGAATGATCTATTTGATTTTACGGATGGATCAAAAAAAAAAGAGAGAGTGTTCTTATTCAAATTCAAAGCGACTCGTGATCTTCAACCAATTATACGCTTCAATATAATTCTCTGGAGTAAGCGCGATAGCTTGTTTCCAATACTCAGCAGCTTGATTGGACCAAGCCTCCGCAATTTCAGAATCTCCCTGACGAATGGCCTGTTCTCCTCGGTCAGAATAGGTGGGTAAATTCCTTCCCTTAGAACCGTACTTGAGAGTTTCCTAACTCATACGGCTCAGCCTCAGCAGTCAATTATTTGGGTATCCCATCTTAATCTACCCTAGACTAACTAACTAAATAAGATTTCTCGTAAATCAATCCCATTTTTGTTTTGTTTCTCGGGTTAACCAGAAGAGGTTAATTACATACATTTCCATGAGCTTCAAACGTGAATTTGGATTCCATTTCGAATTCAGTTTTCTCTTTTCTCCCACCTTCAGAAAAATGAAGCTATAGGCATCTCTGCTATCATTAGTATTTTCTTAAAGGTAACTATCTCGGTTTCATATAGAAATTTATATAGAATCTTTGAAAAAGACTTTCCTCCATAAGAAAGGACTTACTCTCTTTGGGATCTGATACTACACCGCTGCTGAATATCTTAGTGGATCGACTCTATTACATAAGTGGATTCCTAACTTTTATCTCATAATAAGTAAGCAGTTCTTATTGTATCGGCCCAAACCCTCGCTAATTGATCTTTACGGCGCTTCCCCATCAATTAGAGCTTTTATCCATAGAATTGAGTCTTATAGGCATATCTATTTCTTCCTATTTTGGCTTCTATGAAGTCTCTTTCTTTGCTACAGCTAATAAAAATCGTTGTTTTGTACGATAAATATGTAGAAAGCCTATATTTCGTTCTAGTATTTACTGACGGATTGGATCTTTCTTTCCCTCTTTCTATAGTGGAGATAGTCGCACGTAATGACAGATCACGGCCATATTATTAAAAGCTTGTGGTAAGAATGGGTTTCGTTCGAGTGCCCGGAAATAATATTCCAAAGCTTTCGTATGTTCTCCGTTGCTTGTGTGGATAAGGCCTATGTTATAGAGTATATAACTTCGATCATAGGGATCAATTTCGAGTCGCGTAGCTTCATAATAATTCTGTAAAGCTTCCGCATAATTTCCTTCGGATTGAGCTGACATCCGTTACGGTTGTTCATTCTATTCCAATAATCCCCGTTCCAGAACCGTACGTGAGATTTCAATCTCATACGGCTCCTCCCTTCTGTGCATAATGAATGATACTAATCCATGGAATCCAAAAAAATATATTGAAAGATTCTCATTATGAACTGACAGGGGCTAGTATTTTTACAAGAAATCTCTAGCCAGCCTTCCTGCAAGAGAACTTTTCTTAACATACAGCGTATTGGTGGTAGATAGAAAAGGTAACTCCAACAATTTCTTTGTTCTCAACGCCCCCCTATTTCCAGGAATGAGTCACTTCAACGGACTTCGATGGTTCTACGGGTATTCAAAGTACGAACGAGATGGATGTTTGTTGTCCCAACCATTCTTGCTTGTTAGTCCCGATCCCGATAAGGAAAGGGGGTAAGTTCTAACTAAAGTTTTCGTGTTGTTGATTACTAGGTGTAGTGCTTCTTCTTCTATGCCGCCTATTGGTACTAGTGTAGTAGGATTGACCTGTAAGAACCTATAGGTGGAACCTTTCGCTCAATACTCAAATAGAAAATGGAAGCATCTGAGGCTGCATCAATCGGGGATACACGATAGAAGGAATTGTTCTATTTCCAAACTTCACCTTCACGAAGCGTAGGTTTCTTTCAGGTTTCTTTTAATATTTTCTTTGAATTTGAATATAAAGAATAGAATAATCTTTTTTCGTTCTATCCCGAATCATGTGCCTTTCTCGTAAGACTGAGAATGGTAAATAAATGAATGGGAAATAAATAAAAAAAAAATCAAATCGCACCATCTCTGTAATAGGTAAATGCCTCTTTTTCTCCTGAAGTTGTCGGAATTATTCGTAATAAGATATTCGCTACAATTGAAGAAGTCTTATCAATAAAATTTCCATTTATCCGTGATCTAGGCATAGTTCCCAATCCACTCCCTAATTCTTCTCATTACCCCTCGTGGGAAAAGAATCCCACAAACAAAGGAATTGTACAGTACGAAATCACACAAAAAAGACTCGTTAAAAAAAAAAAAAAGATGTAGACCTTCCACTCAAATCAAATTGTTACTTTTTGACAGGGATAGAAAGGGAATATTTGAGATTGGATTTCATCCAAATGGAGTAGTAGACCAATGAACGGAACTATTTCATCGAAGTTGAAGAATCAAGGAATTTTTCCTATAGATTCTGATAACTCGAGAAGTTTTAATTGGATGAGGATCCATCTAAAGAGGAAAACGCATCGAATAATCATTCAACAAGCAAACTACCATCTATTTTTTTTTATGCGCATAGCGTGTATACATTATACAAACAATCGAAATAGAAAAATCCATGGGAGGATTCAAGAATTTGAAATAGATCTATGGGTTAAGGAGGTGTTGTTGAGAAATCTGAAACTAGAAGGGGAGGTTTGACTGACTATGGAATCAGAGTCTAAACAGAACCATGATCTAGAAACCCTAGTCTAAAATCTAGATCCACCTGCCGATTCGTTCCAATTCATTGGTTTAGGTATGGTACAAATATCATAAAAAGACGGGATCGGCGTCTGAATCGATATATCCTTTGTTTTTTTTTTCGTTTTTATTTTATATTTTAATTGAATCGTTTTTTTTTTCCCGAGCCACGAATCTTTCTTTCTTTGACTTTGAGAAAAAGTTTTCTATTTTGCTATTTAGAAAATTGTTCGAATTGATGCGTCAAATCTATACTGCACTGCAATAATAGGAAGAACTCGCTATTCACTCGGTTTCTGGGCCATAATCAGAACATAAGATTTTGTCGGAGAGATGGCCGAGCGGTCCAAGGCGTAGCATTGGAACTGCTATGTAGGCTTTTGTTTACCGAGGGTTCGAATCCCTCTCTTTCCGTCCCTTCACGGAATTCACGAACCTTATTGACCACAATGTATCAAATCAAGTAACAACGAATACTTCCAGTACTTCCAGCAAGTGGATCTTTCTTTGATATAGATTCTCGATTACTCATTTTTGTAGTTTTGTAGTACGGAAAAATAATGGAAAGAGCGGCCAAGGAATGAAAATATCCCCGCCGAGCTGTTTATGATACATAAATGGGAACCCCCCCCTATCTTACTTCGTCGAAAAGGGGGCCAACATTTCCGAATGTTATTTTAGTTAGGTGCAAGTCTGACGGGAATAATATTCTACAACTCGCAACTCTCGGATTTTCAAACCAACCCGATGCCTAGCTATTATTTGCTTGACTAATCCTTTATATGGGGATGAGTGAAGAGTCAAATGTTCTGGCAATTTCTTCCGGTTCTTCCGGGAGGATGAAGCAAGAGAATTTTGAATGAGAGCTCTGGTTTTTTGTTCATCCTTCGGTGTAATAATATCTCGGGGTTTGCAGCGATAACTTGGTATATCTACTAGACAACCATTAACTAAAATATGTCTATGATTCACTAATTGCCGGGCTCCAGGAATGGTCGAAGCCATACCCAATCGAAAAATTATGTTATCCAAACGCATTTCAAGTAATTGTAGTAAAACCTGACCTGTTGATCCTTTGGCTTTTCCAGCGATACGAACGTATTTAAGTAATTGTCGCTCTGTCAGACCATAATGAAAACGCAATTTTTGTTTTTCCTCTAGACGACTGCAATATTGAGATTTTTTGTTCTTTAGCTTTGTCGTGTGAGGATCCTGCTTTTTTCGTCCAGGCACTTTACGAGTTAGTCCGGGTAAAGCCCCCAGACGGCTTATTTTTTTAAGACGAGGCCCTCGGTAACGAGACATAAAGACTCCCCTTTTTATTGAAAATTCAATTGAAAGAATAAACCTAAATTAAGACTGAACTAAATGATAAACGAAGCAAAATCTACTGAAGTATTGTACTACAAAGAAGAATGAGATGAATTGTATGTATCCATATATATATTCAGACTCTTTGGTATATATAGCAAGTTCAGAATACTTTTCTTGATTTGTTCCTAACTGCTCGAAGCTTTTTTTTTTTTATTCTTTTATTCATAGTTGGAAGTTCTTACGACATACTAGATCAGTTACTTTTTGAAAGATGGTAAAGAAGTCTTTTCAATATTCCATTCCTTGGTGTCAAGGAGACATTCATGTATTCAAAGTAGAAAATCGAACAAAGAAAAAAGCCGGCTATCGGAATCGAACCGATGACCATCGCATTACAAATGCGATGCTCTAACCTCTGAGCTAAGCGGGCTCACATAGCAGAAATTTTGCATAGGAATTCCACAAACTGCCATGCCAGGATCGTAGCTATTCAGAAATCCTATAGCATATAGAAAGAATCGAATAGGAATCTAATTCAGAATGAATATTCTATAACAAGAACAAGAAATCTCAACTCAAATAGAATGATATATCCTTTTTCAATTGAAATCAAATCAAACTCAATCGAATTTCTCTTTTGATTTTCGATTTC